TTATTATTATATATAGATCAAATTACAATACGTATGTACATATATTAGATGTACATATAGATAGCACTTTATTTCTTTTAGTTTGATTTCCCATCTCAAGAAGTCATTGATTGAACAATTAACGGATGATCCGCGGAGTTAAGTTATACAGTAACTTCTTCGGATTTGTAAAAGGAGTAGAGCAGACCCTGTCCATTTTTCATGCTTAAACATGAGATGAATCAAAAAAAGCATAAAAACTTTTCTAGTAGTCTAAAACAAATGTTAAATGTGTGATATGTGGATCGCTCAACAGAAGAAAGATCTCATTTTCTTATGTGTCGGATCTCTTTGGCCAATCACTAATCGCTTCGTTTCCGATAGAAAGAAAATATGTATTGTCGTAATAGCAGAACGACTTTCTTTTAGAAAGGTAAAAGAAAAAGGGGAAATAAATAAAGAAAAAAAAATAGTATTAGTTTTTCTTATTGTAATATCCATAATTATGATAAGAGCTGATTCACTAAAATAGAATATTTAGGAAAAATTAGGTTGGAAAAAATCGCCTATCATGCGTAGATTTGAGTTTCGAAATACAATTATGGTAATCATTCATTACTGTATTCCAGTACAATTTGGAAGACATTTTTCTTTTTTTAGGGCTTCGCAAAATGATCAATAAAGAATTGATACGGTTCGATTGAGCAATTAGTAGTGCCCAGCCCTAGAGTCCACTCCTTCCCCATACTACAAGTGAAAGGGAAAATGTAAAGACTACCATTAAAGCAGCCCAAGCAAGACTTACTATATCCATGTGAATTATGTCCCCTATTTCTATGAAGGAATTATTCTATTATTGATTAATAATCATAGCGGAATCAATGGCGCAGAGTCAAAATAGGTAAGACTATTTATTGATGAACCAATTCAATGAATACACTCGTAACAAGTTTCTATATTTTAGGGTTTCTGGTAAAATCAGGAAGCATTTAGTACAAATACGATGATACACACGCCTTTTCCTTGGAAATATCAAAGGAATGCTTCTATATGGAGCATGTAAGAATAGTAAGACCTATTGTTTGTTTTGATATTAATGCCTTTCCTTACTAAGCAAAAAGCATAAAAATATACCATCACGATAGATAACTATCTATCAGATACCTCTATTTCCTATTTGATCTAAGCTTACTGTCTTTCTTTCTGTGAAAGAATCCGGAGAACTCACCACCACTATTAATTAATACATTCTTTTTTTCAACTTTAACCTTTACTCTTTTAATACCAGACGGAGTCACGAGACACTACTTTGAATAAGGGTAATTTAAGAGATCTTGTTATTATAGTCTTTCGTATAATCTCTTCTTCAATTCTAGTAGCAAAAACAGAGTATCCCTTAGGAACCTTTGGATACCGAGATTTCCGACCTTAGTTCTGAATCCCGGAATTGACTCTCACCATTTATTTGATTTTTCAATTGAATCAAATAAATGGTGAGAGTCAATCATTAAAGTAATAAGTGAGAGTTGCTTCATCCCTATTGATACCGATTTGGGCTACACCTCAATTTTGAGAAAAAAAAATTACAGTCTTTTAGAAAACCTACACCATGGGTTATAAAAATCGAGTATTGACACGCCCACTTAGTCCTTTGCCTCTGCTTCTTGCGGAGCAAGAATTCGTCGAATTAGATCGGCAAGATAGGAAAGAAATAAAAAATCTTTTGTTGATCAGGCGACACCCGGATTTGAACTGGGGATAAAGGATTTGCAGTCCCCCGCCTTACCGCTTGGCCATGCCGCCAAATTCGGTCCAAAATGGATAAAAATATTATCTATATTCTAATTCTATTACTCACTCCTTTTTTTATCTTGAATACCATTGTACTTATCCTTTTTTAAAAAGAAATTCCTGTTTTTTATTGGATCTAGTTTAGATTCTCCTCTTCGATTGATTGTATCTTAAAATATACATCGCTTAAAAACATCCCTTCTCTTTTTTTTTTATTGAGAGTAGAAAAAATGGATTTCCGGTCACAGACTGCAAAATTCAGGACAAATTGGAACCATTAACAATTTACTTTGAATTAGCGAACGATTCTTCCATTTTTATCTCCAATGAAATTTTGTTTCATTGAATAGCAAAAGAAAATCAAATTGATTTATGACTAATCAGTATTCATTTTTTTTTTCAATAAGCAATCCTTTTCAATTATCAATTCTAATTATAATAACATATATGTGTATATGTAAACCCCAGAACAGAAATTGTTACCCAGATATCAAACCGGATCTCTCTCTTATGTACATATCCCTATAGAGAATTCTCCTGTTTCAATTTTTCATTGAATATATTGAATAGAAAATACAAATTTTGATGGAGTGTGACTCACGTTGTCCCAAGTGAAATTACAATAAAAGATGTGATATATGGATAAAATAGATAGCCGTATCAGCATGTACTTAATAAAATAAATACAATTACAATAAATACTATTCTTATTATATTTTCTATTTATATT